CTTGTATCATTAACCATTTCTTTATTTTTATGCGAGGAGCTTACCATGAATCCACTGATTTCTGCTGCTTCCGTTATTGCTGCTGGATTGGCTGTAGGGCTGGCTTCTATTGGACCTGGAGTTGGACAAGGGACTGCTGCGGGCCAAGCCGTAGAAGGTATCGCGAGACAACCAGAAGCAGAGGGTAAAATACGAGGTACTTTATTGCTTAGTCTGGCTTTTATGGAAGCTTTAACAATTTATGGACTGGTCGTGGCATTAGCGCTTTTATTTGCAAATCCTTTTGTTTAATCCTTGAAATAAATGGGAAAGTCTTATTTTGATCTTTCTTATTTTATTATCTTAGATTTGCCGCTTGATTTTTCAAATTATATCAAGATTTCAATCCTACAATAACTTTAACTTATTCGTTGAGATAATACAATACCCCGTGGGAAGGACTAATTTGAGGATCAGGAATTAGCGGATCCACTCGCTTTTTTCCTTCCCGTTCTCGGTCCAATGGAACCCCCTTTTTTAGTACGCCTTGCAACGAACGAGATATATCGTAATTGATATGATACCTGGCCTGGGACCTAATTATAATTAATTATTTTTTTTGGGGGGGGAGTTCAATTGAAATTAAATAGATTGAGAAATATGTAAAAAAATAAAATCAACAAAGGGTGAAGTCATACAAAAAGAACTCTGTTCAATTTAGTCAGTCCTATCTATAAGAGGAGATCATATGAAAAATGTAACCGATTCTTTCGTTTCCTTGGGTCACTGGCCGTCCGCCGGGAGTTTCGGATTTAATACCGATATTTTAGCAACAAATCCAATAAATCTAAGTGTAGTCCTTGGTGTATTGATTTTTTTTGGAAAGGGAGTGTGTGCGAGTTGTTTATTTCAAGAATAAGCTGGATCTAACCAGCTGCACTTTTTTCTTTATAACTAGGAAAGAAAGGTGCACGATCCCGCGAATTACTTCTGAATCAATTCAGAAATCATATGTACGAACCGTAGCATTTCGTGATTCGTTGGTAAATACACTTTGATTCTCTATTAACCAATAATATGGGGCCCTAAACATGGTTAAAGCTAAATTGTTTGAAGTCTGGGCGCAACATTGGTGTTCTTTCTACCACTATGTTAGTATGGCGAGAGTTTCAAAACGAATCCTTGCATTTTATCCGATATAGAACACTCATATCGATAAAATGATTTGTGAACCTTTTATTGTTACTGAAAAACGGGAATCCCCTCCTTTTTTTATCCAATGCGGAATCGACGACCTATGTATAAAGTAAGCGGAATTTTTTGGATTTGAATAAAAAAAAAGAAACAACTTTGCCGATAATTACAGATTTTTTGTCTGGTCGGAAGAGTCCTCCGAATATTCTGGTCTTGGATCAATGATCCGTTTCAATATTTTTGAATCCGAACAGAAAAGAGAGGATAAGCTCATTATATTATATATATAAAAAAAATATAAATAAAAAAGTGATACGGGAATGCCCCATAAGTAAGTGAGCGTGAGAGCCAAATGAATCGAAAGATTCCTGTTTGGTTCGGGAAGAGGTCATGGAATTGTTAAAATTAATTGTAATGGGAAGATAATCTACTTTCATTAAGTGATTTATTAGATAATCGAAAACAGAGAATCTTGAGTACTATTCGAAATTCAGAAGAGCTACGCAAAGGGTCCATTGAAAGGCTGGAAAAGGCCAAGGCCCGCTTACGAAAAGTGAAAATAGAAGCGGATGAGTTTCGAGTGAATGGATATTCCGAGATAGAACGAGAAAAATTGAATTTGATTAATTCAACTTATCAGAATTTGGAACGATTAGAAAATTACAAAAATGAAACCATTCAGTTTGAACAACAAAGAGCGATTAATCAAGTCAGACAACGCGTTTTTCAACAAGCCTTACAAGGAGCTCTAGGAACTCTGAATAGTTGTTTGAACAACGAGTTACATTTACGCACTATCGGTGCTAATATTCGTATGTTTGGGGCGATGAAAGAAATAACTGATTAGTCCTTCTACTGTAGGTATTATTTATTGATTTTTCCTTTGCTTCTGAAAAAGAATTAAGCAAGACTCATGGCAACCCTTAGAGCCGACGAAATTAGTAATATTATCCGTGAACGTATTGAGCAATATAATAGAGAAGTCAAGATTGTGAATACTGGCACCGTACTTCAAGTAGGTGATGGCATTGCTCGTATTCATGGTCTTGATGAAGTAATGGCAGGTGAATTAGTAGAATTTGAAGAGGGTACAATAGGCATTGCTCTTAATTTGGAATCCAATAATGTTGGTGTTGTGTTAATGGGTGACGGTTTGATGATACAAGAGGGAAGTTCTGTAAAAGCAACAGGAAGAATTGCTCAGATACCAGTGAGCGAGGCTTATTTGGGTCGTGTTATAAATGCTCTTGCTAAACCTATTGATGGTAGGGGCGAGATTTCAGCTTCGGAATCTCGGTTAATTGAATCGCCCGCCCCAGGTATTATT